TCTCAAATTTTGCGCGTGTGATACATGTTCCTTCGATTTCTCCAAGCAAAGCTCTTCGCATCGCAATGCCTATTGTGTCTGCTTGACCTTTCATAAGCGGAGACAGAATAAAGCGCCCATAAAAAAGACGCTTACTGTCTGCTGCTGATTCAACACACTTCCACTGGAGTGTCCGAGTAGATACTGTTATTTTCTCTCGAACCATAATAATATTATTTGATCAGATCATTGAATCATTTATTTCTCTTGTTTCTCTTGCTATTGAAATATCTTCCATTTTTTTTCTATACACGTCTTTTTTTCGGGGGTCTACAGCCATTATGTGGCATAGGAGTTACATCCCGTACGAAAGTTAATAGTATACCACTTCTGCGAATAGCTCGTAATGCTGCGTCTCTTCCGAGACCGGGACCTTTAATCATGACTTCTGCTCGTTGCATACCTTGATCTACTACTGCACGAATAGCATTTGCCGCTGCGGTTTGAGCAGCAAATGGTGTCCCTCTTCTTGTACCTCGGAAGCCACAAGTACCGGCAGAGGACCAAGAAACCACTCGCCCCCGTACATCTGTAACAGTCACAATGGTATTATTGAAACTTGCTTGAATATGAATAACCCCCTTTGGTATTTTACGTGTACTCTTACGTGAACCAATACGTCCACGTGAACCCTTTTTCGGTATAGCTTTTGCCATATTTTATCATCTCATAAATTTGAGTCAGAGATATATGGATATATCCATTTCATGTCAAAACAGATCCCCTATTTGTATATCAGGTCTTTAATGAGCCTTATTATCCTTGTCTTTGTTTATGTCTATCCTTGTCTTTGTTTATGTCTTGGGTTCGAACAAATTACTATAATTCGTCCCCTACGACGTATTAGTCGACACTTTTCACAAATTTTACGAACGGAAGCTCTTATTTTCATATTTGCCACTCCTTACTTTAATTTTGAATCTACTTCTTGGAAGAAAATAAGTTTCTTGAAATTTTCAATTTTTAATGGTATTCCTACGAAATAAATAGGGAAATACCTAATCTTTCGAATCTTTGTTGCGGAGTCGATAAATTATACGACCTCTGGTTGAATCATACCGACTTACTTCAATTTTGACTCTATCGCCTGGCAGTATCCGTATAAAACTACGTCGGATCTTTCCTGAAACATGACCTAGAATCATATCTTCATTATCTAAACGAACCCGGAACATACCGTTGGGAAGCGATTCAGTAATTAAACCTTCATGAATCCATTTTTGTTCTTTCATTCCAGGCAAAACCCCCTTGAAGTATTAACTAGTGGAGGAAGAACCCTATTAGACAACCCAGCACTTCTCTTTTCTTTTTCACAAATAAGAAGTTTCATATTCAATTCGGATATTAGAAAGATTACCATATATAACACAAAATTTCTCCGCCTATTCTTTCTAGTCGAGCCTCTCGGTCTGTCATTATACCCCGAGATGTAGAAAGAATTACAACACCCATCCCACCTAAAATTCTAGGAATTCTTTGATAGTTAGAATAGATTCGTAGACCCGGCCGACTGATCCGTTTTAAATTGAAAAGATTTCTATAAGTGCTTTTCCTATTCCTTTTATGTCGTAGGGTTAAAACCAAAAAATATTTGTTGTTTTCTCGATGTTTTCTCACGTTTTCGATAAAACCCTCTCGTAAAAGTATTTTCACAATACTTTCGCTGATATTAGTAGATGCTACTCGAACCACGCTTTTTCTATACATATCGGCATTTCGTATAGAGGTTATTATGTCAGCAATAGTATCACTACCCATGATTAATTAAAATTATTGGTGCCTCCAAATTTGGATATAATCAACATGTTTTTCTTTTTTTTTTTTTACGTATTTGTTTATGAATATTAATTTTAAAAGGTATATACGTGAGACAAAATCTACTAAATGAATCTTAATCTATTTCTTTTAAATACCCTACTATAACCATATCGTGGTCTCATTTTATAATACCTCGGGAGCTAATGAAACTATTTTAGTAAAATTGAACTGTCTCAATTCTCGGGCAATCGCACCAAAAACTCGAGTTCCTTTTGGATTTCCTTCTTGATCAATCACAACTGCAGCATTGTCATCATATCGTATTATCATACCGTTGTCACGTTTAAGTTCTTTACAAGTACGTACAATTACAGCTCTGACCACTTCTGATCTTTGTAGAGGCATGTTTGGAACTGCGTCTTTGATCACAGCAACAATAACGTCACCAATACGAGCATATCGACGATTGCTAGCTCCTATGATTCGAATACACATCAATTCTCGAGCCCCGCTGTTATCTGCTACATTCAAATGGGTCTGAGGTTGAATCATATCATTTTTTTTTTTTTTTATCTGTTTTTACAATACAAAGGTCAAAGAAAAAAAGAAATATTATTTGTCCAAAAAAAGAAACCTGCATCCGCTATGGGCCTATTTCTTTTTTAGCCCGAAATTATAAATTGAGCTCGTATAGGCATTTTGGACGCTGCTATTGAAATAGCCCTTCGGGCTATATTTTCTGTTACTCCACCCATTTCATAAAGAATTCGACCGGGCTTAACAACAGCTACCCAATATTCGGGAGAGCCTTTACCTGAACCCATACGTGTTTCTGCGGGTCTTACTGTAACTGGTTTATCTGGAAATATACGAACCCATATTTTTCCACCGCGACGTGCATTTCGTGTCATTGCTCGTCGACCTGCTTCTATTTGCCTAGATGTGATCCAAGCGGGTTCAAGTGCCTGAAGAGCGTATTTACCAAAACAAATAGTATTACCTCGATAAGATATTCCCTTCATTCTTCCTCTATGTTGTTTACGGAATCTGGTTCTTTTGGGGTTATAGTTGATGGTTTGTTTTGAATTCCATCTCTACTACAGAACTGGACGTGAGAGTTTCTTCTCATCCAGCTCCTCGCGAATAAAAATAAATTCAAATTAAAGATTTAGAATTCAATTCAGATATAATATAATTTGAATTAAGATATACATGTATTTAATAAGTAATCGGCTGACTCATGGATTTCATTTAATCTAGATCAAATCTATTATTAATTTTTATATCTTATTTGTATAGTTATAGATAATAATAACTAAATATATTAAATAACTTTTTTTCTTATATTTATCTATTTTAGATTTAGAATGTTAAAAGGAATCTTTCTTTTGTTTTACTCTTTATCGTATTGGATTGACCCTAAATTTAGCAATCCAAGAAAATAAAGTTTTCGCGGGCGAATATTTACTCTTTCAATTTCTATTTCAGTTCTATCATTAGTTCATAACTTTTCCGAATAGATTAATTGGTTTCTGGTCGGTTCCGCCATCCCGATCAATGAATCGTTCGAATTCATTTTCACTAGAATCTTTTGAATTCACAGGTTCCATCGTTCCCATCCCTTCTTACTTAATGGTTAGGTCTGAATTCTACAATGGAGCTATTAGTTCTTGAGTCAATATTCTTAGTCTTTATTGGCTCGAAGCTCTTTATTTTTTGTTCGATGAGCAGATCCTTTTAATGATGAATCCTTATTGATGCTTTATTACACAGATTTTTTATGAGATGACTCATAGACCTTACATATTGGAATTTTATATCATCCATATTCTTTTTCTTTCTTTCTTTCATCCTTCCATTTATCCATACCCTTTCTTTTTTATTTCTATTGACAACTTAGAAGCAGATTTTTTAATGAAAAAGTATTTCAGTTGCTACAACAATATGAACAATATATCATATCTTGACTGGTTCTTTGGATCCAGATAATACGAAGGGATGAGTTGGTTATTACTTCTATAGTTATTTGTTTATACTATGGGGCTGGTTACTAACCCTCAAAAAACCAACGAGTCACACACTAAGCATAGCAATTTTATCAAAAGATTAATTTAATTTTTATTAAACCCTATAGAATTATAATTGTTTGTTCATTTTTTTATTGAAGAGAAAATAAAAATAAGAAAGCAATTTCTCTTTTTGTTCCATCGCCGGATAGAATGTAAAGGGAAATAAAGGTTTATTTTATTATTCCCCGTCTATAAATATCCAAATTTTGATGCCTAATACCCCATAGATAGTTCGAACTGTATAGGAACAATAATCAATTTTAGCTCGAATGGTTTGTAGTGGAACCCTACCCTCTCTGATCCATTCAACACGCGCAATTTCTTTTCCGTCGATACGTCCTGCAATTTGCACTTGAATTCCTTTTGTATCTGCTTGTTCAGTTAATTCTATAGCCTTTTTCATTGCTTTGCGAAAAGAAACTCTATTTTTTAATTGGCCGGCTATAAATTCTGCAAGAATATTAGGGTTTCCGTAAGGCTTTTCAATTCGTGTGATAGCAATGTTAAGTTTTCTATTTACAGAATTAAATTCTTTTTGTAAATTCATTTGTAATTCTTTGATTCCTCGGGGTCGACTTTCAATTAATATTTTTGGAAATCCCATATAGATTATGATTTGGATCAGATCGATTCTTTTTTGAATCTCTATACGCGCAATTCCCTCAACGCCAGAGGATGTTTTCATATTTTTTTGTACATAATTCTTGATATAATTTCTTATTTTTTGATCTTCTTGCAGACCCTCAGAATAATTTTTTGGTTGTGCGAACCAAAGGGAATGATGACCTTGGGTTGTACCAAGTCTGAAACCAATTGGATTTATTTTTTGTCCCATGTTCCCCCATTACTATTACTATACATATACATATCATAATACGACATAGTTGTATCCTTTTTTTTCCATTTTTGTTTTTGTGACCACTTAATAGAGTCGGTATCTATATATCCACCTAAGGATATATCTTTCATTACAATAGTTATATGGCAGGTAGGTTTTTGTATGGCAAAACTACGCCCTCGAGCTCGAGGTTTTAATCTCTTCACGATAGTACCTTCATTTACTTCGGCTTTACTAATGACTAAATTTGCTTCATTCGAACCCATATTGAAACTAGCATTTGCTGCTGCAGAATA